TTAATCGTAAGCAAGAAGATTGTTTACGAAGAAACAACAAGAAAAATTCATATTCTGATACATAAGAGTTATATAGGAATCGAAATAGTCTTTTATTTTCTTTTGAAAATAGAAAAAAGGATTTCATTGAAGTAATAAGACTATTCCAATTCGAATAAGAGTTGAGAAAGAATCGCAATAAATGCAAAGATGGAACATCTTTGATCCGGTATTCAAGGAGTTGAACCAAGATTTCTAAATGGATAGGATAGGGTATTTCTATATGTGATAGATAATCTAAATGCAAAAATTTGTCTTCTAAAAAGGGAAATAGTGAATGAATAGATTGTAAATTTTGAAACTTTGGTATTTTTTTTTCTTCTGGACAAGATAATTCTACTAGTGGGAATGGGATTTCTACAACGATCGCAAACCCCTCAGACAGAATCTGAGAATAAAACTCAGAATACAAATAATTGGTGTGATCCAACAATCGATCTTGGTTAGGACGATTAGCCGAATTTCTCAAAAAATTCTGCTGATACATTCGAATAATTAAACGTTTCACAAGTAGTGAACTAAATTTCTTGTTATTACAACGAAGAATTTCCACAGGTTCAGAACCTTTTAATCCATAATCATAGGCAAATGCATAAATATATTCCTGAAAGAGAAGTGGGTAGATGAAGTATTGTTGACGAGATTTCTGTTTTTCTGAACACTCTTCGAATTTTTCCATTTGTATTTCTACTTGAATAAGAGAAAAAAGTATTTCTCGGTTTATCAAATGATGATACATAGTGCAATATGGTCAAAACAGGATGTTGCATTTTTTAATACAAACCCTGGAAAGAAGTCTAATCCATAGATCTTTTCTTTTTTAGCTCCTTTTCTATCGAATTCGTTTTTGTTTGTTTTAATTACAAAAAAAAGAACAAATCTTTTTTTTATTTTTGCAGGCCAATCGCTCTTTTGACTTTGGAATACAGTGTTTTTATCAATATACTGTTTCTTTTACACATTCAATTCATAACATTCCTTTTCAATCCATAATCAAGAATAATTAGGATTTCTAAAAAAAAGGTGAGGGGTCCACTGACAGTAAAACCCAACCTTTCCCCGCATCAGGCACTAATCTATTTTTAACGTCTAATTAGATCGGGGAATCATTCCAATTAAGAAGTTAAGCTCGTTGCTTTTTTTTTACCAGAATTAGAACCAGGCTCTATCCATTTATTCGCTAGACCTAGAAATTCAAAAAAAAGAAATTGATTTTATTACGACATGCTATTTTTTCCCTTCATTACCTTTGAGGATCAGTCGTGGTCTTCTAGACTCTACCAAGAGTCTGGACGAATTTGTTGCTTCATCCAAATGTGTAAAAGATCATAGTCGCACTTAAAAGCCGAGTACTCTACCATTGAGTTAGCAACCCAGATAAAATAGGATCTTAGATACGATCGAAATCCAAAAATCGATGGAATTACACCGTACGCCCCTGTCAAAATATTGAGTTAGCAAGACATCAAAAGAAAAATTTTAACGCCCATTAAAAAAAATACACAAATACCAAAATGAACAGATCCGGTTAAATTTCACTAAGGTGAAAAAAGGAGCGGCTCCAATCACAATGGAAAAATTGTCGTTTTTTTAGCAATTTGAATTTCTTTAAATAAAAAAATTTTATATGAGAGTACATGCAAGGAGGACAACCCTATTATTTAGGCGAAGTGTAGACAGAAATACCTAATATTGAATATTGAATGACGATAAATAGATCCATCTATCTACAGATTCTATTTGTTCAATAGACCTTTGTCAATGTAAATACAAAGATAAGAAAAGCAATTAGATACAAAAAAAAAGAAAATATAGGCTTTTGTTGGATTGGCACGACATAAATGCAGCAAAAAAAAATAGGACTAAGAAAGAGGCAAATTGTGTCTAAATAATTAAGGGGTACTAGTGACCCTCTCTTACTTTATTTATTCATTTAGCTCTTCAATTAACTCAAAGTTCTTTCTTTTTCTTTATCGTTAAAGAATTCTGCCTTCCTTAAAATATCATAAACAGTTCTTGTGGGTTGAGCACCCTTTTCAAGGAAATAGAGAATAACTGGAACATTTAAACAAGTTTGATTCTTTATCGGATCATAAAAACCCACTTTTCGAAGATCTCTTCCTTCTCTTCGAGATCGAACATCAATTGCAACGATTCGATAGACAGCTTATTGGGATAGATGTAGATAAACAAGGCCCCCCCCCTAGAAACGTATAGGAGGTTTTCTCCTCATACGGCTCGAGAAAATGATTCGAATCTCTATCTATAATACAAGTAGATAGAAATTAGACTATGACTTGCATTAATTTCCTTACAGAAAAGAGAAAATCAATTTCATTTATACTCATGACTCAAGTTGACTAATTTTGACTGACAAACTTGAAAAGAAAAATCCTTCGAAATTTTTTGAGTCGTCTATAAACTCTTTTCTTTATCTTATCTCGAACAAATTTACTTTTTTTTTCATTATTCTGATCTAATTCTATTGTTGAGACGGTTGAAAATCGCGTTTACTTGTTCCGGAATCCTTTATCTTTGATTTGTGAAATCCTTGGGTTTAGACATTACTTCGGGAATTCCTATTCTTTTTTCTCTCAAAAGGGCAGCAACATACCCTTTCTTTTTTTCTTATTTCCTTCGATAAAGCATTTCCCTCTTCTATAGAAATCGAATATGAACGATTAATTCTGATAGACTTTTAATGGAAAAAGTTTTTCCAATCTTCCAAAATTGGACTTTTTTCTTAATTTTAACCTTTCGATTTCTCTATTAAGGATAGACTGACAAAGTTGGCCTAATTTATTAGTTTTCACTAACCCTAGATTCTTTCCCTTGATAAAAAAATTCTGTCCTCTCGAGCTCCATCGTATACTATTTACTTACAAACAACCCAGCGCAAATTCGATTTGGGACAAATAAAACAGACTATGTCGAGCTAAGAGCATTTTCATTATTATGGAAAATGATGGAGAGCAAAATCCACAATTGATCATGTCCTTCAAGTCGCACGTTGCTTTCTACCACATCGTTTTAAACGAAGTTTTACCATAACATTCCTCTAATTTTATTACAAAGCGGTATCGAAAATTGATCCAATATGGATGGAATCATGAATAGTCATTAGTCATTGGTTTTGTCTACTAATTCAAACCTGCTTTCTATGAAGATAAAAGAAATAAGTATTTATCGGGGAAGACTCCGCAAAGCAAAGATCCAATTTATTTAAACCCATATTCTATCATATGAATGAAACATAGTTTGAAAAAGATGAATAAAAAAGTTTGCTTAAGACTTATTTATTATTGAATTTCCATCCTTAACAGAAAACTCGAGATGATCAATCCTAAAGCGAGAAGGATCTACTCTGTTTCTCCAATAAATAAACTACCAACCCCAAAAAAGTGTAATAAATTTAATTACTAATATATTTTTCTGTAACAAAAACAATTAACTATTAACCAAATAAACTATGCCAATGAATAACCAAATAAACTATGCCAATGAAAAGATTGGCAGTTTTTTGGTAGTTAAAAAATTCTCATACTTCTTCGACTCGAGTAAAAAAAGAAAGAAAAAAGAAAAAAAAATATGATTTTTTTTTTTCAATCAATTCGAAAGTCGAGTAGACAGAATATATGCATTTATTTCTAATCCTCGCGTTCCATTGATTTAGAAATGGATATTTGCAAATAAGATAATACCTAAAATAGAAAAATCGAGTCCCTATCCGTAGAATGAAAGCTCTTTTCTTTTTTCTCACGCCGATCTTGGTCAAAAGTTTTAAGGCCTGTGCTGAAACTAAAAACATCCTATTCTTTAATCTGGACATGAAACATAGAATTAGGATACTCTCCTTTTTTTTACTTACTTTAGTTCTTTAGTTCGAGAAAAAGAAATAGGAGTACTTCTTTTCTTTCACATTGGGTGTCAAATGTATCCTTTAAGAATTTCCACTTCATGGATATGGAGTATAAAGTTTATCTAAGAAGTCCTAATTTCAAAACACATAAAAGATAATCAATTTGACTAGAAATGCATCTAATCTAAGAGTTCATAAGAGAGAATTATTCTCTTTAATAAACTTTTGTGTCGTGCAGGGCACAATACGATTCTATCTTTCGTTTCATCGGAAAAAATCTGGGACGGAAGGATTCGAACCTCCGAGTAACGGGACCAAAACCCGCTGCCTTACCACTTGGCCACGCCCCATTTCTTTTATGCGACACTAATAAACAGTAGTGGTTTATATATTAAACGTCAATCCCACTTCAATTACCTAAAAAATGAGGAATATTTTCTTGCTAGGATTCTAGACATACGGATAATATAGAATTCAAAAAATGCATTGATCATTACATGGAATTCTATTAAGATATTATATGAAAGTCGAATTTCTTCCATTTTCATTTGAGAATGCGAACACAAGGAGGTATTTTGTGTTTGGGAAAGTCTGAAGAAAAAAGGATTTTGAATCCCCTTTTCTTTTCCTTTTTCCCTTAGAAAAATAACTCAATCAAAATCCAATTATCTACTCTACAAGAACGAAATGCTTGTTATGCCTAATATACTTAGTTTAACCTGTATCTGTTTTAACTCTTTTCTTTATCCAAATCTAACTAGTTTTTTCTTCGCCAAATTACCCGAAGCTTATGCCATTTTCAACCCAATCGTGGATGTTATGCCTGTCATACCTGTATTCTTTTTTCTATTAGCGTTTGTTTGGCAAGCTGCTGTAAGTTTTCGATGAAATCTTTACTATTATGTCTATGTCCACCAAATTGAATGATGTATTTATTTCAAAAAAGAAAAAAATGGATAAGAGCCTAGAAGTCTTATATTATGAACCCTCGATTCTAAAATTAAAATTCTTCTACATTGAATGTATAGCTGCAGCAATAATCTTGGATCAGCCTTTCTACCCTCCTGCACCTACGTTGAGCGGGTACCTTTAGGTACCCACACAATACCTAAACGAATTTTTGATATTGATAAGAGTGCTTATTATAAAGGAATTCTTGCTATTTTTTTTAATAGATTTTTGCATTTTTAGGTGGCAAAATAAACAAAACCCATCCTAGTGGATCTGTGTGGTAAGGAAAAACGGGTAATCTATTCCTTAAAAAAAATCTTGGAGATTATGTAATGCTTACTCTCAAACTTTTTGTTTATACAGTAGTGATATTCTTTGTTTCTCTCTTTATCTTTGGATTCCTATCTAATGACCCAGGACGTAATCCTGGGCGTGAGGAGTAAAAATCCCCAATTTTGGGGAATTTTTTCTTACAAATTGAATTTATTTCGTACATTTATCTATGAAAAAATCCGGGGGTCAGAATTCCTTACAATTCGAAAGTCCCAAATGATCCAAGGGGGCGGAAAGAGAGGGATTCGAACCCTCGGTACAAAAAAATTGTACAACGGATTAGCAATCCGCCGCTTTAGTCCACTCAGCCATCTCTCCCCGTTCCAAATCGAAAGGTTTTCGTGATATAACAGAGGTAAGAAATAACGATTGCGAAAAATTCTTCTTTTTTTTTCATTTTAAAATGAAAAGTGCATAAAAATTATATTGCCAATTCCTTTTTAGTTATATTCTTTTTTCTTAATGTTAATAAAAAAAAGAAGAAAATTCTTGTTTTTTCTTTCCTAAATTCGATATAGGTTGAGAGACAGTTATATATATTTTCTCTTACGGGCATTTCCGTATAGGACTTGTTAGAATAAAAAAAGCAGGTTATAAAAAAATTCTTTTTTTTATTATTTATCAACAAAGCAAAAAGGATTCTTATCAAAGCCACCATAAAATTGGAAAGAAAGCTAAAGTAAGTAGACCTGACCCCTTGAATGATACCTCTATCCGCTATTCTGATATAAAAATTCGATGTGAATGAAATTGTTGTATAACCAGATTTTTTGTATTTCCTTAGACTTAGACCGCGCAAGACAAGAATTTTTCACTATTTATGATTTCATATTCTTGTTACTAAACGTTCTATAGGAATAAGAAGAAATCCCAACTCTTTTCCGTTACACATAAAAATGGATTTCGAAAGTCAATTTTTCTTTTCAATATCTTTCTTTTTTGTTTTTCTGAATCCTCTTTTTATTCTTCCACCCATGCAATAAAAATCGAATGAGAAAAGAGGGGTTTTCCCTTAAAAGATAGGCTTTGAAATAGGAATCCTGGAATAACACTGAATTCAAATGTTTATTTCCTTATTTCTATAGTATAAGAGAAGAGTATAAGAAAAATTAATCGAATGAAATTCATGAATTTACCACGACCTCGGTTGTGACCCCATAGATACAAATCCAAAATTTCTATCTTCGAGACCATTGAAAAAGGGCATTAAACGAGAAAGAAATCGTCTACAGATAATCAAATTATCATATGCCTTGGAAATAAGATGAGATGCTCGGAAATGGTTGAAGTAATTGAATAGGAGGATCACTATGACTATAGCCCTTGGTAGAATTCCTAAAGAAGAAAATGATCTATTTGATATTATGGACGACTGGTTACGAAGAGACCGTTTCGTTTTTGTAGGATGGTCCGGCCTATTGCTCTTTCCTTGTGCTTATTTTGCTTTAGGGGGGTGGTTTACAGGGACTACTTTTGTAACTTCTTGGTATACCCATGGATTGGCTAGTTCCTATTTGGAAGGTTGCAATTTCTTAACCGCGGCAGTTTCCACCCCTGCCAATAGTTTAGCACACTCTTTGTTGCTACTATGGGGCCCGGAAGCACAAGGGGATTTTACTCGTTGGTGTCAATTAGGTGGTCTGTGGACTTTTGTCGCTCTCCATGGGGCTTTTGGACTAATAGGTTTCATGTTACGTCAATTTGAACTTGCTCGGTCTGTTCAATTGCGGCCTTATAATGCAATTTCATTCTCTGGTCCAATCGCTGTTTTTGTTTCTGTATTCCTTATTTATCCACTGGGACAATCTGGTTGGTTCTTTGCACCGAGTTTTGGCGTAGCAGCTATATTTCGATTCATCCTTTTCTTCCAAGGATTTCATAATTGGACGTTGAACCCTTTTCATATGATGGGAGTTGCTGGAGTATTAGGTGCGGCTCTGCTATGCGCTATTCATGGGGCTACCGTAGAAAACACTCTATTCGAAGATGGTGATGGTGCAAATACCTTCCGTGCTTTTAATCCAACTCAAGCTGAAGAAACTTATTCAATGGTAACTGCTAACCGCTTTTGGTCCCAAATCTTTGGTGTTGCTTTTTCCAATAAACGTTGGTTACATTTCTTTATGCTATTTGTACCCGTCACCGGTTTATGGATGAGTGCTATTGGCGTAGTTGGCCTAGCTCTGAACTTACGTGCCTATGACTTTGTTTCCCAGGAAATCCGTGCAGCGGAAGATCCTGAATTTGAGACTTTCTACACTAAAAATATTCTTTTAAACGAGGGTATTCGTGCGTGGATGGCAGCTCAGGATCAGCCT